GAATTAAGACAGATACCGATCAAACTAAAGGTATTAAGCATAACAGACTTTTTGTTCTTGGAGATAATTGCATTTTGATTGAGTTATTGATATAAGGAAAAGGAAAGTAAGTAAGGTAAACAAAAAATCCTTCTTTTTCTTTGAACCCACCCAATCAAAAATCCTCCTTTTCTCAAAGGAGAATTGAAAAAATCATATTTTCATACAATATCTTAATTGAATTATATGTAATGATCAATAAATTAAGTTGAATTCTATATCTACACATACCAAAAACATAGCAAAATCCTAGTACCAATCTAATCTATTCTATAGATATTGGGATTAGAGTTGACAAACAAACAAAACCAGCAATATACTTTATTAGTATCGAATAGAAATCTAAATGGGGCGTGGCCAAGTGGTAAGGCAACGGGTTTTGGTCCCGCTATTCGGAGGTTCGAATCCTTCCGTCCCAGAACATATATATATTCTATGAGAATATAGATTGCTTTTTTAACAATGTTCTGTTTAAAATCGAAATGTTAGCTGGAATGTGGTTAAGGAGCAAAAATTTGACTTAATCTGGACTTGTTTGGCTTTGTGCCTAGACAGCTCGCATTTCGTAAAAATAAAAAAGACTAGGACACCCCCTTCTTTTCTTTTGATTTATGCTGCATCAGTCCCATAGAATGGGGTAGATAGGAGTTAATCAGTAATGGGAAGGCGTTCATTTCAATATCTATAAACGGTGACAATTGCTCAGTCTATTTGATCGAATTGATAGATACGAAAACCTCCCTATTCTTTGGATTTTATCAATCAGATGAAAAAAAAAAAAAAGAATAAGAATGAAAATCTTACCTTATATTAATCTTTTTTTATCCATCTCATAAAAAAATTGGATTTGTTGTTTGGTGTATTTATCTATTTTAAATCATTGAAATCGTTGATGATTCAATTAAAAAAAAGATAAGTCTTTTTTCCTAAGATGATCAAAATTTCATCAAATAATGATGTCGAAAGATAAATCGTTTTAATCATTCCTTAGAAGCTGAATCTTTGCTATTTGAAGAAGTATGAAATAGGTCAATCTCTCCTATTGAGTCACGTGAAGATGCAGAATCAAAAAGAACTCATTTATTCGTCTTATTTATTAGTATTTATATATATATATTAATTAATATGTTAGACAAATTAATATTATTGATGGGGTCTTACTAAGACTTCTTCAGAAAAATCTTTATCCACCTATATCTATAGTATATAGATATAGAAAATACTATAGATTATGGTGTTTATACATCAGCCCAACCAATGACTATTCATGATTCCATAATTGAATCAATTCCATACCGGTTCTTAGAGGAATGTTATGGTAAAACTTCGTTTGAAACGATGTGGTAGAAAGCAACGTGCGACTTGAAGGACACGATCCGTTGTGGATTTGTACATCCACCATTTTATGTAGGAATGAAGGTGCTCTTGGCTCGACATCATTGGTAATGTAAAGAGTCCATGATGGAGCTCGAGTAGAAAGTATTAATTTATTTCTCGGGGCAAAGGTCTAGGGTTAATGCCAATCAATAAAAAAATTGGAACAACTTCGTAAATATATCTTCGGTATGGAAATCTAAAGAATCCAATTCGAGCAAGTTTCCAATTCCAAAATTTCTTGGAATTGATCAAACTTTTTCGATCCAAAGTGTTTCACGCGGGAATCCATCGTCTGTAGGATTCTTTCATAGAAATCGCAAAAAGGGTATGTTGCTGCCATTTTGAAAGGATTAAAAAGCACCGAAGTAATGTCTAAACCCAATGATTAAAAATAAAAGAAAGATAAAGGATCCCAGAACAAGGAAACCCCTTTTTAATTGTCTTAATAACTGGATCAGACTGAAGAATCCAAATCGATTTTAAACGAGACAAACAAAAAAGGAGGAAAGACCGCTCAATAAATGAAATTGCCGAACGATTTTTCTTTGAACTGGTTGAAAGTTATCCAACTTGAGTTATGAGAGTACGAATGGTTTCTTTTTCATTTTCAGAAAGAAAGAAGAAAAAAAAGACTAACATCTTTAATTGATTTGATCATTTTATGGACCCAGTTGTCATTTCTTAGATAGAATTCCATACAGAGACAAAACCTCGAATCAATCATTTTTCTCGAGCCGTACGAGGAGAAAGCTTCCTATACGTTTCTAGGGGGGGTGTTGTTCATCTACATCTATCCCAATGAGCCGTCTATCGAATCGTTGCAATTGATGTTCGATCCCGAAGAGAAGGAAAAGATCTTCGTAAAGTGGGTTTTTATGATCCGATAAAGAATCAAACTTATTTAAATGTTCCTGCTATTTTATATTTCCTTGAAAAAGGGGCTCAACCTACAGGAACTGTTCAGGATATTTTAAAGAAGGCGGAAGTTTTTAAGGAACTTCATCCTAATCAACCGAAATTCAATTAAGGAAATAAATTAAGGAAATACAAAAAAGGGGGTAGTGATTTGTATATAACTTTGTAT